GAAATGCATTGGAGTACCAATGTGTACCATGCACCCGAATTTAGATACGGTAATGTTCATCTCTTACCAAAAACAAGTCATTTATGGATATTATCCGGGGATCCGTGCAGATCAAGTGTAGACTTCTTTTTGCTCCACAAGGATCAAGATCAAATGAAGGTTTATTCCCGGCCTTATATTTCTAACCTCTCGGTGACTAATGATCAAGTGAGACGCAAATTCTTTAGTTGGGATTTTTCTGGTAAAAAAGAGGGCGGGATTCCTAATTATTCAGAACTTAATCGAATCATATGCACGGATCGTTGTAATCTCATATATCTTGCCATTCTCCACAAAAATTTTGATTTATTGGCAAAAAGGCGAAAAATGAGATTCATCTTTCCATTCCAATCGATTCAAGAACGGGAGAAGGAACTAATGCCCCGCCCGGGTATCTTGATTGAAATACCTATAAACGGTATTTTCCGTAGAAAAAGCATTCTTGCTTATTTTGATGATCCTCGATACAAAAGAAAGAGTTCGGGAATTACTAAATATGGGACTATAGAGGCGCATTCAATCGTCAAAAAAGAGGATTTGATTGAGATTGAGTATCGAGGAGTCAAAGAATTTAGGCCAAAATACCAAAGGAAAGTAGATCGATTTTTTTTCATTCCTGAGGAAGTACATATCTTACCTGGATCTTCTTTCATAATGGTACGGAACAATAGTATCATTGGAGTAGATACACGAATCGCTTTAAATACAAGAAGCCGAGCGGGCGGATTGGTCCGAGTGGAGAGAAAAAAGGGGGGGATTGAACTTAAAATCTTTTCTGGAGATATCTATTTTCCTGAAGAGACAGATAAGCTATGTCGTCACAGCGGCATTTTGATACCATCAGGAATAGGAAAAACAAATTACAAGGAATTAAAAAAACTGAAAAATTGGATCTATGTCCAACGGATCACACCTACCAAGAAAAAGTCTTTTGTTTTGGTTCGACCCGTAGTCACATATAAAATCGCGGACGGTATAAATTTAGCAACACTTTTCCCACAGGATATGTTGCGGGAAAGGTATAATGTGCAACTTCAAGTTGTCAATTATATCCTTGGCAAACCAATTGGGGGAATTGATGGCACAAGTATTCAATTAGTTCGGACGTGTTTAGTATTGAATTGGGACCAAGAGAACAAAAGCTCTTCAATAAAGGAGGCTTCTGCTTCTTTTGTTGAAGTAAGGACAAATGGTTTGATTCGGGATTTCCTAAGAATTGACTTAGCGAAATACCCTATTTCGTATACCGGAAAAAGGAATCATCCCTCAGGTTCAGGATTCATCTCTGATAATGGATCAGATCGCACCAATATCAATCCGTTTTATTCTAATTCTCAGGCAACAAGGATTCAAGAATTGCTTATCCAAAATCAAGGAACTATTCGTACGTTATTGAATAGAAATAAAGAATGTCAATCTTTGATAATTTTGTCATCATCCAATTGTTTTCGAATGGGTCCATTCGTCGGTATAAAATATCACAATGCTAGAAAAGAATCAATTAAAAAAGATTCCATAATTCCAATTAGGGATTCGTTGGGTCCTTTAGGAATAGCCCTTCCTGTTGTGAATTTTTATTCATTTTACTATTTAATAACTCATAATCAGACCTCGGTAACTAACTATTTGCAACTTGACAATTTAAAACAGACTTTTCAAGGACTAAACTATTTTTTAATATCTGAAAATGGGAGAATTTATAATCCCGATCCGTGCAGTAACATCATTTTGAATCCATTCAATTTGAATTGGTATTTTCGCCATCACAATTATTATGAAGAGACATCCACAATAATGAATCTTGGGCAGTTTATTTGCGAAAATGTATGGATAGCCAAAAACAGGCCCCATCTAAAATCGGGTCAAGTTCTAATTGTTCAAGTTAACTCTGTAGTAATAAGATCAGCTAAGCCTTATTTAGCCACTCCCGGAGCAACTGTTCGCGGCCATTATGGGGAAATCCTTTACGAAGGAGATACATTAGTTACATTTATATATGAAAAATCGAAATCTGGTGATATAACGCAGGGTCTTCCAAAGGTCGAACAGGTCTTAGAAGTGCGTTCGGTTGATTCAATATCGATGAACCTCGAAAGGAGGGTTGAGGATTGGAACGAACATCTAACAAGAATTCTTGGAATTCCTTGGAGATTCTTGATTGGCGCTGAGCTAACTATAGCGCAAAGTCGTATTTCTTTGGTTAATAAGATCCAAAAGATTTATCGATCCCAGGGGGTGCAGATTCATAATAAACATATAGAGATGATTGTACGCCAAATAACATCAAAAGTGTTGGTTTCAGAAGATGGAATGTCTGATGTTTTTTCGCCCGGAGAACTGATTGGATTGTTACGAGCGGAACGAATGGGGCGTGCTTTGGAAGAAGTGATCTGTTATCGAGCCATCTTATTGGGAATAACGAGAACATCTTTGAATACTCAAAGTTTCATATCCGAAGCCAGTTTTCAAGAAACTGCTCGAGTTTTAGCAAAAGCCTCTCTCCGGAGTCGTGTTGATTGGTTGAAAGGGCTGAAAGAAAATGTTGTTCTGGGGAGGATGATACCCGTTGGGACCGGATTCAAAAGATTAGTGCGCCGTTCAAGCCAACATCACAACATCTCTTTGGAAACTAAAAAGAAGAATCTATTCGGGGGGGAACTGAGAGATATTTTGTTCTACCACAGAGGATTATTTGATTCTTGCATTTTAAAGAATTCTCATAATATATCAGAACAATTATATCATTTATTAAGAGTTCACGATTCTTAAGATTGGTAATAAAAAGAATAATGAATAGCAAAGGAATTAACCAGCAGCCAATCTTCGGTAGACGAGAAGGTTCCGTCGGAACAATTATTTATTTCCGTGTACATGTACATCGTCTCTTTTTTTTTTTCAAAAAAAAAAAAAAAAGAGAAAATGTGGGGAGAAATGACAAGAAGATATTGGAACATCAATCTAGAAGAGATGATGGAAGCAGGAGTGCATTTTGGTCATAGTACTAGGAAATGGAATCCTAGAATGGTACCTTATATCTCTGGAAAGCGCAAAGGTATTCATATTACAAATCTTACTAGAACGGCTCGTTTTTTATCAGAAGCTTGCGGTTTGGTTTTTGATGCCGCAAGTAGAGGAAAACAATTCTTAATTGTTGGTACCAAAAATAACGTAGCCGATTCGATAGCATGGGCTGCAATAAGGGCTCGGTGTCATTATGTTAATAAAAAATGGCTCGGCGGTATGTTAACGAATTGGTCCACTACAGAAATGAGACTTCATAAGTTCAGGGACTTGAGAATGGAACAAAGGACGGGGAAACTCAACCGTCTTCCGAAAAGAGATGCAGCTATGTTGACGAGACAATTATCTCATTTGCAAACATATCTGGGTGGAATTAAATATATGACGTGGTTGCCCGATATTGTAATCATCGTTGATCAGCAAGAAGAATATACGGCCCTTCGAGAATGTATCGCTTTGGGAATTCCAACGATTTGTTTTATCGATACAAATTGCGACCCCGACCTTGCGGATATTTCGATTCCGGCGAATGATGACGCTATAGCTTCAATCCGATTAGTTCTTAACAAATTAGTATTTGCAATTTGTGAGGGTCGTTTTAGCTATATAAGAAATCTTTGATTAAGAATATAAGATAAATCCATTATTTCGGAAAACTCATACTCATAAATGGATGGAATCCGTTGCTATTCTTGAATTTTAAAAAAGAGGATAGTACATGATTCATTGGTATTCAGAATATGCGATTCAAATAGGCAAATCAAGAAAAAGACGGTTGAATCAAAATAATTCCTTTTATTTCTGTCAGAGGGCAATATGGATGTTCTATCGTGTTCCATCAACACCCTAAAAGGGTTATACGATATATCGAGTGTGGAAGTAGGCCAACATTTCTATTGGCAAATCGCGGGTTTCCAAGTCCATGCCCAAGTACTTATTACCTCTTGGGTTGTAATTGCTATCTTATTGGGTTCAGCTACTTTAGTTGTTCGAAACCCACAAACCATTCCGGCTGACGGTCAAAATTTCTTCGAATATATCCTTGAATTCATTCGAGACCTGAGTAAAACTCAGGTTGGAGAAGAATACGGTTCTTGGGTTCCCTTTATTGGAACTATGTTTCTATTTATTTTTGTTTCTAATTGGTCCGGGGCTCTTTTACCTTGGAAAATAATAGAGTTACCTCATGGGGAGTTAGCTGCACCCACGAATGATATAAATACTACCGTTGCTTTAGCTTTACTCACGTCAGTGGCATATTTCTATGCGGGTCTTACCAAAAAGGGATTGGGTTATTTCAGTAAATACATTCAACCAACTCCAATCCTTTTACCCATTAACATTTTAGAAGATTTTACAAAACCCCTATCGCTTAGTTTTCGACTTTTCGGGAATATATTAGCTGATGAATTAGTAGTTGTTGTTCTTGTTTCTTTAGTACCTTTAGTGGTTCCTATCCCTGTTATGTTCCTTGGATTATTTACAAGTGGTATTCAAGCTCTTATTTTTGCAACTTTAGCTGCGGCTTATATAGGCGAATCTTTGGAGGGTCATCATTGACTCATTTTTTTTTGAAATAGTCTTTTTTGGCTTAGCCTAATGCAATGTATGCACGGCCAAAGAGAATTGACTTAGGTAATATCAATATACAAATAGGGTATATACAATCTCGAGTAATAGCAAAAAAGATTACAATAACAATAGTAGAGTAAAGAATTGTAAAAAAAAGGAAAGAGATCTAAAAGATCTTTTTATATCATACCTCTCTCCAATCAATATTCTATTTATATTGTTCAGACAATTCCAATATTAGGATGAATAAGGCGATCGCTTTTTATCCGATTAAATAAAAAAAAAAAAGGCTCTATATCTATAGAATAATTACCATTGCAGTTGATTTCATTAAATTTAACGATTGATCAAAAAAATAGTTATAACGAATAAACTGCATGAACTTCAAATACTGATATTTCTATTCAATGATTTAACTTAATGAATTTGTCCATTTAGATTGTATCCATGTGGGAGAGTAATAAAGAAAAAGAACAAAAAAAGAGTTTACAAAAAATATAAAAAACAAGATTTCTAAAATAAGGGAAGGGTTAGGAGAGGGAGTTGAACTAGGTATATGTAATATATACGCTAACTTTTGTTGATGCTTCGAAGAAGGATTCTAGAATCCGATTGAATCTAAGATATGAATAGTTGGTTTACGTTATGGAAGAACCGCATGTATATATGATATTAGATATTGACTAGTTATATATGAATATCTAATTTACCCTACTACTGTGACTTTATATGAGGATTTCAATAGAAGCCCTTCCCTTTCGTCCCCCCTTCGTCTGTGACTCTAATATTGAATAAATAAACAGATGAAATTAAGAAAAAGATTGAAGAATTCAAAGAATGGTTCGAAAGAAATGGAAGAACTATAAGAAAAACTAAAGTCATATGAATTTACAAAAACGCCATAGATAGAAAGGAAAAAAGAAATATCGAAGTAGTTCTGATGATTCAATAATATTATTACTTCAATTCAGAGTTCTTAGTTACTTCGACTGGATGAATCGTAACGATGCCATAATTAAGTCATAATTCATTGGTTGATTGTATCATTAACTATTTTTTTTGTGCGAGGAATTTATCATGAATCCACTGATTTCTGCTGCTTCCGTTATTGCTGCTGGATTGGCTGTAGGGCTTGCTTCTATTGGGCCCGGAGTTGGTCAAGGTACTGCTGCAGGCCAAGCTGTAGAAGGTATCGCAAGACAGCCTGAAGCAGAGGGAAAGATACGAGGTACTTTATTACTTAGTCTGGCTTTTATGGAAGCTTTAACAATTTATGGATTGGTTGTAGCATTAGCACTTTTATTTGCGAATCCTTTTGTTTAATCCTAGAAATATGAAAAATACTTCTTTTTTTATTTCCTTGAACTTGCTGCTTGTTTTTTCGACTCTATTTAGAAATAAAAAATAAAAAAGACACTAAATAAAAGGTTAAGTGATACAAATCCGTTCGATTTTTTTAGTTTATCTATAAGAGGAGATCATATGAAAAATAGAACCGATTTTTTCGTTTCTTTAGGTCACTGGTCATCTGCCGGGGGTTTCGGGTTTAATACCGATATTTTAGCAACAAATCCAATAAATCTAAGTGTAGTGCTCGGTGTATTGATCTTTTTTGGAAAGGGAGTGTGTGCGAGTTGTTTATTTCAAGAATAGGCTGGATTCAACCAGCTGCTCTTTTTTTCTTTATAACTAGGAAAGGAAGGTGCATGATCTCGCGAATTACTTCTGAATAAATTAAGAAATCATATGGAAGAACCATAGCATTTCGTGATTTATTGGTAAATCAACTTTGATTCTCTATCAACCAATAATGTGGGACCATTAACATGGTTAAAACTAAGCTGTTTGAAATCCAGATGCAGCATGGTACTCTTTCTACCACTATGGTTAATACATAAATGGTTTCAAAATAAATAGTTGAAACTTTTTTCGATATAGAACACTCATGTCGATAAAACGATTTGAATCATTTATTGGAAAAACGGGTATTTCACCCCCTCTTTTTATTTTATTCAATGTTGGATCAATGACCTATATATTAAAGTAAGAAGAATTTTTTGGATTTGAAGAAAAAAAAAAAAGAAACAACTTTGCTGACAATTCCATATTTTTCAGAAGAGTCCTTCGAATATTATGGGATTAGTAATCCGTTTCAATATTTTTATTTTGGAATATGAACAGAAAAGAGAGGATAGGCTCATTACAAAAAAAGATATGGGAATTCTCCATAAGTAATTGAGCGTGAGAGCCAAATGAATCGAAAGATTCATGTTTGGTTCGGGAAGGGATCATGGAAGTTTTGAAATGAATGGAAAAATAATCTACTTTCATTAAGTGATTTATTAGATAATCGAAAACAGAGGATTTTGAATACTATTCGAAATTCAGAAGAGTTACGCAGAGAGGCTGTTGAACAGCTGGAAAAAGCCCGGTCTCACTTACAGAAAGTAAAAACGGAAGCAGATCAGTTTCGAGTGAATGGATACTCTGAGATAGAACGAGAAAAATCGAATTTGATTAATTCAACTTATAAGATTTTGGAACAATTAGAAAATTACAAAAACGAAACTATTCAGTTTGAACAACAAAGAGCGATTAATCAAGTCCAACGACGGGTTTTCCAACAAGCCTTACAAGGGGCTTTAGCTACTCTGAATAGTTGTTTGAACAACGAGTTACATTTACGTACTATCAGTGCCAATATTGGCATGTTTGGTTCGATGAAAGAAATAACCGATTAGTCCTTATACTATAGGCATTATTTTTTTTTTTTCTTTCAAAATTAAGAAATACTCATGGTAACTATTCGAGCCGACGAAATTAGTAATATTATCCGGGAACGTATTGAGCAATATAATAGAGAAATAA